TTACACTGTAATATAAAATTATTTTGATAAGTCTTAGAAAACATGCGGATTTTGTCAATATACATTATTGTTCTTTATTTCAGTGCGTGAATACAAAAAGTTTTAGTTTGGGGTTGGCTAAAGTAATAAGTATGGATTAGTCTCATGGTAAAATGGGGGTAGGGGGGTTGAATTTAATAAAAATGACTAATTTTCTTAGCTATATTATTGGGAAATTAGTTTCGGCGTAAAAATGGAAAAACGTACTCTTTGTTTTTTAAGGTCAAATTTAAGTTTATGTCTATATAACATTAACTTATATTAAAACATGCTTATAATAGCCAAAAAAGGATAAGCAAAACATGTTCAGGTTTAGATTAAGATACACCAGTTATCAACTCGATGTCGGTTGATCTCACAGAAAAAAAAAAAAATGAAAAATGTCGTCCAAACCAGTTATGGGGGGCCTGGGCCATCTAGCTACGAAAGCATCCCTTCAACTATATGGGGGTCGTTCAACCGTTAGTCTACTCTTATATTGGGACACATAGATTCATAACCAGATGCATTGTGAAGAAAATAGTTCCGTGGTACTTAAAAATAGGTCCTTAGATCTGGAGTTCGTATCTTGGGGGGCGGGTTGGTGGTTTCTCCTCCGTCCGTAAAATTAAAAATCAGGAGGGCACTAAAACACATTCGAATGGAAATTAGATGAATGTACTATTATACATAATATGTCCCCGCGTTACATTAATATTGGCAAATTAGGACAAGCGGTAGTTTAGACCCCTAGAATTTTGGCTTTGGGTGCCAGTGGTGGAAGTGAAAATCTTTCTTGCTTGAGGAGTATTTTTTAGCGTTAATGAATGGCGCGGTGTTGGTGGTTTTAGGTTTTTATTACTCAGTAAATAATTTGGCCTGGCCTGGAGACTAAAGAATAGACACTGAAAAAGTCCTACTTAATTTTTATCTGTGTGGTGAGTATTTTTGGTGGAGGAGCCTGGAGACTAATGGGAGGGTATTAACCTCCGCTTTTTGGCTTACAAGGCCAATGTTTTTCTAAACTACATTAGTATCATTTTATTAATTTATTTTCTATTATCCCAAAAATAGGGATAAGAAGTAGGAAAAGTGTAAAATATAAAATAGATGCTACCTGTCCGATTTCAATGAATGGTGGTTCTACTGGTTGTCCTCCAATTCAGGTAAGTACAAGTGTGTTTGCAATTAGTAATCAAAATAAGGTTTGTGTGGTTGGTCGAAATGTGAAACTTCGGTGTTTCGAGGAGTGTAAAATTGGGATAATTATTAGGATAAGAATTGAGGCTAATAGGGCTATTACTCCTCCTAGTTTATTTGGAATTGATCGAAGAATTGCGTAGGCAAATAAAAAGTATCATTCTGGTTGAATGTGTGGTGGGGTAACTAACGGGTTTGCTGGTGTAAAATTTTCTGGGTCACTAAGAAGGTTTGGGGATAATAGTGAAAGTGCTATTAAAGAGAAAAGTATAATTAAAAATCCTAACATGTCTTTATATGAAAAATATGGATGAAATGGAATTTTATCTGGGTTTGAATTTAATCCTGTTGGATTGTTTGATCCAGTTTCATGAAGGAAAATTAGGTGAATGATGCTTGCTCCTGATACAATAAATGGTAAAATAAAGTGAAAGGCGAAGAATCGAGTCAGTGTAGCTTTATCTACTGAAAATCCACCTCAAATTCATTGTACGAGTATGTCTCCTATATATGGAATAGCTGATAGAAGATTAGTAATTACGGTAGCGCCTCAGAATGATATCTGTCCTCATGGAAGTACATATCCTACAAATGCGGTAGCTATAACTAGAAATAATAGAATAACCCCAATATTTCATGTTTCTTTATATATATAGGATCCATAGTAGATGCCTCGTCCAATATGTATATAAATACAGATAAAGAAGAATGAGGCTCCGTTGGCGTGAATATTGCGTATAACTCAGCCATAATTAACGTCGCGGCAGATGTGTGCTACTGATGAGAACGCGGATGTAGTGTCTGCTGTATAATGTATTGCTAGAAATAGGCCGGTAATAATCTGTGAAATTAAACAAATTCCTAGTAAGGATCCGAAGTTTCATAAGTAGGAAATGTTTGATGGGGTTGGGAGGTCAATAAATGAGTTATTAATAATTTTTAATAGTGGATGCGTTTTTCGTATTGTGTGGGCCATTAAGGTTTTTATAGTTGAATACAACACTGGTTTTTCAGACCAGGGGTTCCGGTTGAAATTCGGATAGAAATTATGATTTATATAAGTTTTTTGGCTTTGATTGGATTAATTATTGGTTTTGTTTCTATAGCTTCTAGTCCTTCTCCTTATTATGCTGCTCTAGGATTAGTATTAGGTGCAGTCTGTGGGTGTTGAATTTTGGTTGACATTGGTATTTCATTTTTATCTCTTGTGCTATTGTTAATTTATTTAGGTGGAATATTAGTGGTATTCGCTTATTCTGCCTCTTTGGCAGCTGAGCTTTATCCAGAGGCCTGAGGAAATTGATCTGTTTTGGTGTATATTGTAATATATTTTTTGGGAATAACTGTTAGTTATATTTTGGTTTGCAGTGTTTGGGATTTTGAAAGTTTATTTTCAGGAGGTGATGTTGGGTTTGGTGTGGTAATTAATGATTATAGTGGAGTTGGATTAATATATACGTTGGGAATAATATTTTTAGTTATTTCTGGATGAGCACTTCTTTTAACATTATTTGTGGTGCTAGAAATTACTCGGGGTGTATCTCGGGGGTCTTTACGTGCTGTAAGGAAAAATAATTATTATTAAAATTATAGTAGAAATAAAAAAGGTTAATATATATATTTTAATTAATCCAGTTTGAAGAATTGTAATGGCTTTGATAGGTGGCAGCTGTTGGTTAGAAATGCCTTTTGGGCCGGATTTTTCATATCAGGTTGAGTCTGTGATGACTGTTGCTAAGTTTTGTCCAATTAATATTTTAAATTTAGGTGAAAAACGGTGAGTAATGTGTGGGAAAAATGCTAATATATTTGAAAATATATATGTTTTTGTCTTAAATACTAGGATTGAGGTTAATTTGAGTATATCAATTGCTAAAATTAACCCTAAAAAGGTTATTAGTAATGCTGAAATTTTTAAAGGCATTGGTATTGTTATGATTTGTGGTTTTATAGGGGATAAATTTATAATAATTAATAATCCTGCTACAATACTTCCTCAAGCTAATCGCTTAATTGGATTTATTACTATATTATTGTTTTCATTAATTGGATTAAGTGGGGAAAGTCGTGGAGGGTTTATAGATGAAAAATAAATAATTCGGAAACTATATATAGCGGTGAATGAAGTTGCGATTAGTGAAATAGTTAAAGCTCAGCAGTTAAGATTTGAAGTGTTTATTGCTTCAATAATTGCGTCTTTGGAAAAAAATCCGGATAAGAATGGGGTTCCTGTTAGTGCCAAACTACCAATTGTTAGACAAGTAGTAGTTATTGGTAGTGTTTTTTGTAATCCTCCTATTTTTCGGATGTCTTGTTCATTATTTAGACTGTGAATAATAGAGCCTGAGCATAAGAATAACATTGCTTTAAAGAAGGCATGGGTGCAGATATGAAAAAATGCTAATTGAGGTTGATTTAATCCAATTGTAACTATTATTAATCCTAGTTGACTGGATGTTGAGAAAGCTACAATTTTTTTAATATCATTTTGGGTTAAAGCACATGTGGCTGTAAATAGAGTAGTGAGGGCCCCAATACAAAGACAAATTGATAGGGAAAGAGGGTTTTGTTCTAGTAGTGGTTGAAATCGAATTAAAAGGAAAATTCCTGCAACAACTATTGTGCTTGAGTGCAGTAGGGCTGAAACTGGGGTGGGGCCTTCTATGGCTGCTGGAAGTCATGGGTGAAGTCCAAATTGAGCAGATTTACCTATAGCTGCTAAAATTAAGCCTAGGAGTGGGATTAAAGATTCATTTTTTATTAAAATAAATATTTGTTGAATTTCTCAGGAATTTGTGTTTATTGCAAGTCAAGTTATAGTAATAATTAATCCAATGTCTCCTACTCGATTATATATTACAGCTTGTATTGCAGCGGTATTAGCATCTGCTCGGGAAAATCATCATCCAATTAGAAGAAAAGATATGATGCCAACACCCTCTCACCCAATGAATAATTGAAATAAATTATTGGCTGTTACCAAAATTATTATGGCAATAAGAAATAATAGTAGGTATTTAAAAAATTGATTAATTATTGGGTCAGATTGTATATATCAAATAGCGAATTCAAGAATTGCTCATGTGACAAATAAGGCTGTTGGTAAAAATAAAATTGAGTATTGGTCTAGTTTAATGCTAGAGGAGATATTAAAATTATTAATTGTTATGATATTAAGGTTAGTGATTGTTGATTCTATTCCTCGACTAATAAAAATTGTTAATGGAAGTGTACTAATAATGAATGATATTTTAATAGATGTTTTTACAAAAGTATGTCAGTTTTTGGTTAAATAAATTAGTGGAATAAATAGGATAAGCAGGGATATTATAATGGAGGAATTAAAAATTAATATGAAGTCCATAACTTTTACTTGGAGTTGCACCAAGGGTTATGGTTCCTAAGACCAGTGGATTACTACTATCCTTTAAAAGTTGAGTAGATCATGGAATTTAACCATGGGTCAGATAATTAGCAGTCTCTGTGTTTCTTAACTCTTCTCAGTTTATAGAAAGAGTTTAACTTTCATTTCTAGAGTCACAGTCTAGTGTTTTAATTAAATTATATATACATAAGTTTCCTGAAATTAGTTCTGGTTTAAGAATTAATAAAAATATAGGTAGTAGATGTAAGGCTATTAGACAATGTTCTCGAGTAAATGTTGGAGTAGTGTTTTTCAAGTGTTTAGGAAGATGTCCTCGTTGGGTTAAAAGAAATATATGTAAGGTGTATGCAGCCGTAATAAGTGTTCCCAATCCTAAAATTAGAATAGTTCATGGTGATCAGTTAAATAAGGAGACTATAATTGTTAGTTCTCCTCATAGGTTTGGAGTTGGAGGAAGGGCTATATTAAATAAGTTTGATATTAATCATCAGGTAGCTATTAATGGGAGTGTTGTTTGTAGTCCACGGGCAAGTAATATTGTTCGACTATGTGTTCGTTCATAGTTTGTGTTTGCTAAACAGAAAAGGGTTGATGAAATTAAGCCGTGTGAAATTATTAAAATAATTGCTCCTGTAAAGCTTCACGGGGTTTGGATTAGTGTAGCAGCTACTACTAAGCCCATATGACTTACTGAGGAGTAGGCAATTAGAGATTTAAGGTCAGTTTGTCGAATGCAAATTAAGCCTGTTATTAAGATACCCCATAGGGCTAAAATAATAAATGGGTAAGAAAGTTCAATTAATGGGGTAAATATTAGGGTAATTCGAATAATACCGTAACCTCCTAGTTTAAGTAATACAGCGGCTAAAATTATAGAGCCGGCTACTGGAGCTTCAACATGAGCTTTTGGTAATCAAAGGTGAGCTCCATAAAGTGGTATTTTAACCATAAAAGCTGTGAGACAGCCAAATCAAAGGATTTTGTTTGTAGTTGTTATTAGAAATATTTGAGGTATAATTGTTAAAACTTCTATAGATAGTGAATTTGTATTGTTATACAAAAAAAGTAGGGCAACAAGGAGTGGTAAAGATCCAACTAAGGTGTAAAATAAAAAGTATGTTCCTGCGTTAAGTCGTTCTGTTTGATTACCTCAACGAGTAATAATAATTAGGGTTGGAATTAGAGTGGTTTCAAAGGCAATATAGAACATAATTAATTCTGTTGATGAAAATGCTAAAATAAGTGTTATTTGTAAAATTGTGAATATTGAAATATATATTTGTTGACGGCAAATAGGATCGTTTTTTAGGTGGTTTTGACTAGCTAAAATTATTAGTGGAAGCAGTCAACAGGTTAAAACTAATAAAGGGGATGAGATGGAGTCGATTCCTATATATTTGTTTACTATAATTATTATTTCTGTTGGAATGGATAAGAGAGTTAGGCTAAGACAAGCAATAAGTAGACTATTAATAATAACATTAAATCATAATCATTTTGATGTAGATAACCAAATTATTGGAATTATTATGGTTGTTGGAAAAATAATTTTTAACATTGTAAAAGATTAAGATTTTTAAGGTGATCTGTGCCGTGTGTGCGAGTGGTTGCGACTATTAAGGATAAGCCAGTGCTAGCTTCACAAGCAGAAAAAGTTAATATAAACATAGGGAGAGAAAAATATAAATTAAGTTCTAGTTGTACTGCCCATAAAGATATTATTAAAAATAAGGCTAGTATTATTCCCTCTAAGCAGAGCAAGGCTGAGAGTAAGTGAATTCGTTGAAGGGCCAGTCCTGAAATACTAATTAAAAATGTTGAATATAATGTGAAGAGTGTTGGGGACATAAAGTATTTCTGGGTTTAAACCAGAATTTATTGAGTCGAAGTCAATGGTCTTTTTAGACTAAATACTTATTCTGCTCATTCTAATCCTCCTTGTATTCACTCATATACGAGGCCTGCGGTAAGTAGAAGTAAAATAGTAGTTGATCAAATTAATATATTTGTTGGTATTATTTGGGTGGCTCATGGGGTTGGCAGTAATAGGGCAATTTCTAAATCAAATAAAAGAAATAGAATTGCGACTAAAAAAAATCGAATTGAGAATGGAAGGCGTGCTGATCCGACGGGGTCAAATCCGCATTCATAGGGGGATAATTTTTCTGTATCTGGTATATTAACTGGTAATCAAAATCCAATAAAAATTAAAATGGTTGAAATAATTGAAGTTATAATTATTATTGTTAAAATAATGTTCATTGTCTTTTCTTAGGTTAAAACTAAGATCTAATAATTGGAAGTCATTTATATTTTATACTAAAAAGACAAGATCCTCATCAATAAATTGATACATATAAAAATAGTCAAACAACGTCCACAAAGTGTCAATATCAAGCGGCGGCTTCAAATCCGAAGTGATGATTAGAAGTAAAGTGAAAATTGATTTGACGGATAAGGCAGGTTAAAAGAAATAAAGAGCCAATAATTACATGAAGTCCATGAAATCCAGTGGCTACAAAGAAGGTTGATCCATACACTCCATCTGCAATTGCAAATGGGGCTTCGTAATATTCTATGGCTTGAAGTGCAGTAAAATATAGGCCGAGAATAATTGTTAAAAATAATGATTGAATTGCTTCTTTTCGGTTATTTGCTATAATGCTGTGATGTGCTCATGTAACAGTAACTCCTGATGCTAATAAAACTGCGGTGTTTAATAAAGGGACTTCAAATGGGTCAAGAGGAGTAATTCCTATAGGTGGCCAGCATTCTCCTAGCTCTGGAGTAGGTGCTAGGCTAGAATTATAAAATGCTCAAAAAAATCCAAAAAAAAATAAAACTTCAGAGGTAATGAATAAAATTATTCCGTAGCGAAGGCCTTTTTGGACTGGAATTGTGTGATGTCCTTGAAATGTACTTTCTCGTACAACATCTCGTCACCATTGAATTATTGTTAAAATTATAACGATTAATCCTAGATTTATTAAAATTGTGGATTCAAAGTGAAATCATATTGCTAAGCCGGATGTTAGTAATAAGGCTGCAATAGCTCCTGTTAGTGGTCATGGGCTGGGGTCTACTATATGAAAAGCATGGGCTTGGTGTGCCATTAAACGTTTTCTTGTAAATAAAGACTTAATAATAAAACAAAAACATATGCTTGAATTATTGCCACGGCAATTTCTAATAGGGTGAGTAAGAGTAAAATTATTGCGGTTAAAGTGGCGATTGCTGGTATTAGTGGTAGAAGTACAAAAACTGCTGTAGAAATTAATTGAATTAAGAGGTGACCCGCAGTTAAATTTGCGGTTAGTCGAACTCCAAGGGCTAATGGTCGAATAAATAAGCTAATTGTTTCAATTAAAATAAGAATTGGAATTAATAAGATTGGTGTGCCTTCTGGTAAAAGATGTCCTAGAGTTGTTGTTAATTGATTTCGTACTCCAATTAATACTGTGGCTAGTCATAGTGGAACAGCTAATCCTAAATTTATAGATAATTGTGTTGTTGGTGTAAAAGTATATGGTAATAAGCCTAATAAATTAACTGAGATGAGAAGTATTATTAAAGATATAAGTAGAAGTGATCACTTATGTCCATTTAAATTAATTGGATTTATAAGTTGTTTGGTGAAGTTGCATGAAAATCAAAGTTGTAAAGAAGATAGGCGGTTACCTAATCATTTGTTTGTTGGGTTTGGAATTAGAAGTCATGGGAGAGTTAAGGATAGAATAATTAGTGGTATTCCTATGAGTGTGGGACTTAAGAATTGATCAAAAAAGCTTAAATTCATGGTCAATTTCAGGATTGAGGTTTATTATTTATATTTTGTGTTGTTGGCTCATTCAGTGTTTTAAGATTATTGGTTTTTGATAATAAAATAATTAAGTAAATTAATCATAACATTGTGAAAATAAAAAATCAAGGGCCGGGGTTGAGTTGTGGCATATCATTAAGGGTGATTGGAGTCACCGAACTGCAGCTTAAAAGGCTGTTGCTTATCCATGAAAGCTTCTTAATGAAGATTCTAATATAGAGGAAGATCAATTTTGAAAATAATTTAATGGGGTTGTTTCTACTACAATTGGTATAAAACTATGGTTAGATCCGCAGATTTCGGAACATTGTCCATAAAAAGCTCCAGGTCGTGATGCAATAAAGGTTGTTTGATTTAGTCGTCCTGGGATGGCATCCGTTTTAATTCCTATTGAGGGGATTGCTCATGAGTGTAATACGTCTTCGGCTGAAATTAATATTCGAATAGGAGACTCTATTGGAACAATTATTCGATTATCTACTTCTAATAGACGAAATTGTCCTTGTATTAGGTCTTGTGTGGGAATTATATACGAGTCAAATATAAGGTTTTCGTAGTTTGTAAATTCATAGCTTCAATATCATTGATGTCCAATGGCTTTAACTGTAAGATGTGGGTCGCTAATTTCATCTATAAGATAAAGAATTCGTAACGATGGGAGGGCAATAACAATGAGGATAACGGCTGGTATAATAGTTCATACTATTTCAATTTCTTGAGCATCTATAGCGTTAGTATTAGTTAATTTTGTTGTTATTATAACTGTAATAATATAAAGTACGAGAGTGCTAATTAAGAATACTGCTATTAAGGCGTGATCATGAAAGTGGAGAAGTTCTTCTATAATTGGGGAGGCTGCGTCTTGAAAACCTAGTTGTGATGGGTGTGCCATATAAGATGTACAAGATTTAAACTAGTAATGAAGCCATGACAAGGCTTTGTAATTTGTTTTACTAACATCTTAAGGAAATGGCAGATCGGCTATGTGGTTAACTTGAAATTATTATAAGGGAGTTCAATTCTCTCTTTCCTTGTTTTGTAAGTGGTTTGAACATAAGATGGTTCTTCAAATGTATGGTATGGTGGAGGGCATCCATGTAATCATTCAATATTTGTTGGGGAAAGTTCTGCAGTTAATACTTCTCGTTTAGATGCGAAGGCCTCTCAAATAATAAATATTATTATAATAACTGCTAAAAGAGAAATTAATGATCCAATTGATGATACTGTGTTTCAAAGAGTATATGCGTCTGGATAATCTGAATATCGTCGTGGTATTCCTGCTAATCCTAAAAAATGTTGTGGAAAAAAGGTTAAATTAACCCCAATGAATATTACTCCAAAGTGAATTTTTGTTCATGTTGAATGAAGTGTAAATCCTGAAAATAATGGGAATCAGTGTACAAATCCTCCTATAATAGCGAAGACGGCTCCTATTGATAATACATAATGAAAATGAGCTACAACATAATAAGTGTCATGTAGTACGATGTCTAGTGAGGAGTTAGCTAAAACAATTCCAGTAAGTCCTCCTATGGTGAAAAGAAAAATGAATCCGAGGGCTCAAAGTATAGCAGCATCTCATTTAATAGATCCCCCGTGTATTGTTGCTAGTCAGCTAAATACTTTTACTCCTGTTGGGATAGCAATAATTATTGTGGCGGAAGTGAAATATGCTCGTGTATCAACGTTTAAGTCAACTGTAAATATATGATGGGCTCAAACAATAAATCCTAAAAGACCAATTGATATTATTGCTCAAACTATACCTATATATCCAAATGGTTCTTTTTTGGTTGAGTAATATGTAACAATGTGTGAAATTATTCCAAATCCTGGTAAAATAAGAATATAAACTTCTGGATGACCAAAAAATCAGAACAGGTGTTGATAAAGTACTGGATCTCCTCCTCCTGCTGGATCAAAGAAAGTAGTGTTAAGATTACGGTCTGTGAGAAGTATAGTAATACCTGCTGCTAATACTGGTAGTGATAATAGTAATAGAATGGCAGTAATTAAGACAGATCAAACAAAAAGTGGAGTTTGATATTGTGATATTGAGGGGGGTTTTATGTTAATTGATGTTGTAATAAAGTTAATAGCACCTAAAATTGATGATACACCAGCTAGATGTAGTGAAAAGATGGTTAGGTCTACTGAGGCTCCTGCATGTGCTATATTCCCAGCTAGTGGGGGATATACTGTTCACCCAGTTCCAGCTCCTGCTTCTACTCCAGAAGAGGCTAAAAGAAGAAGAAAGGATGGGGGGAGAAGTCAAAAACTTATATTATTTATTCGTGGGAATGCTATATCTGGGGCGCCAATTATTAATGGAAGAAGTCAATTACCAAATCCTCCAATTATAATTGGTATTACTATAAAAAAAATTATTACAAAGGCATGTGCAGTTACAATTACGTTATAAATTTGATCATCTCCTAAAAGAGCTCCAGGCTGACTGAGTTCTGCTCGGATTAGGAGGCTAAGAGCTGTGCCGACTATGCCGGCTCAGGCACCAAATATTAAATAAAGGGTGCCAATATCTTTATGATTTGTTGAATATAGTCATCGAGTGATTATCACAGGTAAGGTGTCCGAAAAAAGGTGTCGAGTTGTAGCCTCGATCATAAAGGTTTAAGTCCTTTTCTTATCAGGTCTTATGGTGTTTAGCACATAAAATTGCAAATTTTAAAGAGCAGAATTACTCCTGCTGGGACTTCTCCCGCTTTTTTCCCCCAACAAGCGGGAGAAGTAGACTAAGGCCTAGATTGATTTGGGTGTTTAGCTGTTAACTAAAAGGTTGTAGGATAAAAACCTGCTAGTCTAGTAAGGCTCTAGCTTAATTAAAGTATTTGGGTTGCATTCAAAGGATGTTAGATAGAATCTTGCGAGTCTTATTCAAAGATTAGAAGATTTTAACTTCTGCTTTGGGCTTTGAAGGTCCTTAGTCTAATTTAGCTTAAATCTTTAAATTAAATTTAAAATTGATGGGGAGATTGGTAAAAGTATTGTTGAAATAACAATTGTTGTTGAAAGAGTTTGATTTGGATTAGCTTTTAGTTGTCATATAAATTTTGAGTTTATAGGGGTAGGAGGAGTGGTAAGTGATGTTATGTAAGATAGACGTATATAAAAAAATAAGCTTAGTAGAGCTAGTATAGCTGCAATTGAGGCAAGAGGAATATTTTGTTTTACAATTTCTTCTAAAATGAGTCATTTAGGTAAAAATCCCGATATTGGGGGAAGTCCTCCAAGGGATACTAGAATAAGTATTATTGTTGATGTTATAGGTGGATTTTTTATTCATGAAGAAGCTATTTTATTAATGTTAGTTGAAAGAAAGTTTATTATTATTAAAAATATAGCTATAGTTATTAATAAATAAATTAATAGGTTAAGTAGTGTTAGGTTTGGAGAAAAAGATAATACTAAAACTATTCAGCCTAAGTGTGCAATGGATGAGTAGGCTATAATTTTACGAAGTTGAATTTGATTTAGTCCTCCTCAACCACCAATTAGTAAAGATAAAATTCCTAGAAGTATTAATAATGTTGTATTGATTTCTTGACTAATTTGAACAAGAAGTGCTATGGGGGCGAGTTTTTGTCATGTTAATAAAATTAAACAAGTTATTAGGTCTAATCCTTGAATAACATCTGGAAGTCATAAGTGGAATGGGGCAATTGCTAGTTTAATTATTAAAGCAGTTATTAATATTAGTATTGGAATTGGGGTTTGTATATTAATGATTGTTCATTCTCCGGTATATCAGGCATTTAGTATTGTTGCAAATAATAGAAGGGCGGATGCTATAGATTGAATTAAAAAATACTTAGTGGCTGCTTCAGTTGCTCGTGGGTGGTGTGTTTTTGATATTAATGGAATAATTGCTAATGTATTTAGTTCTAAACCAATTCAGGCGAGGAATCAGTGGTTGCTAATGAGGGTAATAGTTGTTCCTATTGATAGACTTGATATTAATATTGATAGGGCATATGGGCTCATTAGTAAAAGAAGGGGTTTACCAACATTTTTGGGGTATGGGCCCAAAAGCTTATTTAGCTTATTTTACTAAAAAGTGGTGTAGTGGGTGCACTTGAAGTTTTGATCTTCATGGTATGGGTTCAAGTCCTGTTTTTTTAGGAGATGAGGGGGTTTGAACCTCTATTATTCACTCTATCAAAGTGAGCCCTAAGCTTTCGGGCACATATCCTACTGTATAGGGGGAAAACTTGTTGTTAAAATTGGAAGGGATAAATGGGTGAGAGTTATTGCAATTGTAACAGGTAAAAAATTTTTTCATACTAGATGCATGAGTTGGTCATATCGAAATCGTGGATATGAGGCTCGAACTCATAAAAACATGATTGAAAGGGTGGAGGCCTTGATAATTAAATTTATTGTTGAAAATTCTGGGTGTAGGTGATGAAAGGTTGTGCCTAAAAAAAGAATTGTTGATAGTATATTTATTATCAAAATATTTGCGTATTCTGCTAAAAAAAATAAGGCGAATGGTCCTCCTGCATATTCAACGTTGAATCCTGACACTAACTCTGATTCTCCTTCTGTGAGATCAAATGGGGCTCGGTTTGTTTCTGCTAAAGTGGAAATAAATCATATGGCAGCTATTGGTCATGCCGGTGCTAAAAATCATATGTGTTCTTGAGTAGTATTAAAGTTAAATAATATAAATCCTCCTGTTATTAAGACAAGGCATAATAGAATTAATCCAAGTGTTACTTCATATGAGATTGTTTGCGCAACAGCTCGGAGAGCTCCAATTAGGGCATATTTAGAGTTTGAGGCTCAGCCGGATCCTAAGATTGAGTAAACGGCTAAGCTAGATAAGGCTAATATAAATAGAATACCAAGGTTTAGGTTTGAAAGTGTATTTGGAAGAGGAAGTGGAATTCAAATTAAAAGGGATAGGGAGAGGGCTATTGTTGGTATTAATAAAAATATAATTTGGGATGAAGTTGATGGGCGAACTGGTTCTTTAATAAATAATTTTAAGCCATCTGCGATTGGCTGGAGAAGCCCCATTGGACCAACAATATTAGGTCCTTTGCGGAATTGTATATATCCCAAGACTTTTCGTTCAAGGAGGGTTAAGAAAGCTACTGCTAAAAGTACTGGAACAATATAAAATAATGGATTAATAATATTGATTAATAAAATAGGCATTATTAGGGGAGAGATTTGAACTCTCGGGGTAAAGGTTTTAGGTCTTTTGCAATTACCGGGCTCTGCCACCCTAATAGCCGTATCTAGGCTTGTGTTTGTTTTGGTGTCCCTCTTTATTTAGTTTCAGAGGTTAGTAAGAAGGCTTAAGTTTCTTATTGGCCTTATTTTTCCGGTCCTTTCGTACTAGGAAAAATTTTTTATAGATAGAAACTGACCTGGATTACTCCGGTCTGAACTCAGATCACGTAGGACTTTAATCGTTGAACAAACGAACCTTTAACAGCTGCTGCACCGTTTGGGGGTCCTGATCCAACATCGAGGTCGTAAACCCATTCGTCGATAGGAACTCTATGAAAGGATTGCGCTGTTATCCCTAGGGTAACTTGGTTCGTTGATCAAATATTGGGTCAATTATATCAATTATATTGGTTTTTTGAAATGTCTTTCTAAATTAATTCATCTCGGAGGTTCTTTTTTACTCCGTGGTCGCCCCAACCCAAAACTTATAATTATATTATTTTTTTAATATAAAATTATTATAATTAATTTAGGTTTGAAGCTCCATAGGGTCTTCTCGTCTTATATTACTATTTCCGCTTCTGCACGGAAAGATCAATTTCACTAATTAATTTGAGGAGACAGTTGAGCTCTCGTTTTGCCATTCATACTGGTCTAAATTTAATAGACAAGTGATTACGCTACCTTTGCACGGTCATAATACCGCGGCCGTTAAACAGATGTCACTGGGCAGGCAGTACCTCTTATATTAATTAGTCAAGAGGCGATGTTTTTGGTAAACAGGCGAAGCTCAGATTTTGCCGAGTTCCTTCTCAAACTTTTAATTTTTTTTAAAATGCTCCTGTGTTGGGTTAACGTTAATTGGTATCTTATTTTCTTGTTAGAAAAGATATATATTCGTTAATTATCGGTGATTTATTCATTTTGATTTACATTTGCATTATTAGAGGGGAATATTCTCCTTGTTACTTATTCTAGTAGTAATTTTTCTATTATATAGATTTACTTGATTGTTATAATAAATTTAGATTATTTATTGAAATAAGAAGTTTTATGTTAATTAAGCTTTAACGCTATTTATGGTGGCTGCTCTTAGGCCAACAGCATATATTGTCTTGGTATACTATAATCTTTATTTATTTATTTAGGTTGTTTCCTTTATTAATTGGGCTGTACCTCAATTAATTATAATAAAAACATGTTTTTTAAATAATATTGGTGTTTTTAGTTGAACTTAAATTYATTCTCAAGTAACCAGCTATATCCAGGCTCGTTAGGTTTTTCGCCTCTACTTCAAGGTCTTCTCACTCTTTTGCCACAGAGAAGAGTTTGCTCATGGATTGCTGCCTAAAAGTAGCTCGTCTGGTTTCGGGGTATAAAACTAAAGTTCTTTTTGTTAATATGGACTGGCTAGATCATTATGCGAAAGGTATAAGTTATAATCTTTGCTTTATTATATTTTTATTTTATTTAATTTCTATTTCATCTTTCCTTTACAGTACTTTATCTATTGCGCTGAGAGGTTTTCTGTCGCCCTTACTAGCATATAAAAATGTTTTAGATAATTGAGTAGTAGTGGGTGTTTGTGTAGGCTAGAGTTAAAATTCAGGATAATTTGGGTTTAACAAATGTTTTTTTGGTGTAAGCAAAATGCTTTATTTTAAGCTATATCCTTATGTCCAAGGCCACCTTCCGGTAGACTTACCATGTTACGACTTACCTCTTCTTATTTAATTATATATTTATTTAATTTATTGTGTATTGAAGAGGGTGACGGGCGGTGTGTGCGTGCTCTATTGCCAATTTAAAAAGAACACTCTTTTTTCTTTTTACTTCTAAATCCTCCTTCATACTTTATTTCATAAGGTATTTCGTGTTTTTTATAATAAAAAATGTAGCCCATTTCTTTCCATCCCATGTGCTACACCTTGACCTGACTTTTTTATTTAAAATTATTTTGTTCACTTTTGTTCTTTTAAAAGGTAAGCTGAGGACGGTGGTATATAGGCTGATATAGCAAGGGATGGTGAGGTTTATCGGGGGGTGTCGATTATAGAACAGGCTCCTCTAGGTGGGTATAGGGCACCGCCAAGTTCTTTGAATTTTAAGCTGTGGCTCGTAGTACTCTGGCGGGGAAAACCTAAAGTTTAAAATTGAGCATAGTGGGGTATCTAATCCCAGTTTGTTTCTCAATTATAGTAGATTCAAGTATATGTAGAGTAACCTTCGTTTTTGGTTTTATAATTTATGTTTGCGTATGACGGCTAAATAAGTTTTTAATTCTATTTTAGATAAATCTTAAACTACTCTTTGGGCCGCATATATTAATTTAAGTCTCTCGTATAACCGCGGTGGCTGGCACGAGATTTACCGGCTCTATGAAACTATTGCTGAATCGAGCTTTTCGCTCATGGTTAAATATTTATTACTGCTGAGATCCTGTATAGGTGTGGCTTAGCAAGGTATCATGGGCTAATTGGTGCCTAATACCCGCTCCTTTATTTATTATTGTAAATAAGGGGCATTCTCACCGGAGTGTTGAAGCTTGCATGTATAAGTATAGTTTGAATTAATATTAAGGTCAGAACCAAACCTTTAGTGCTTGCGAGATTTATTAGTGTCTATTTTGGCATTTTCAGTGTCACGCTTTATTATTAAGCTACGCTAGC